AGTTTACATAATATATAAGTCGTTTCAGGTGGGGGGGGATGCCAGAGCGATGTACTGCCCTTCAGGTAAGGCATGTTAATTGAGACTCGGATTTTGGGGTTTGACGAGAGGTAAATAACGTGTTTATGGGGGGTAAGGGGGGTTTAGCTGGACAAAAATTTTTTTTTGTCGGGGGGGGGGGAATAAATAGGGAGATTGTGCGATGAAGCAGTATGAAATATCAATTTATGTCCATAAGTCATTCATTTATTATCCACTTTATAATTGTTTGGGTGGATTAAGAATTATGCAATACCATGTCCAGGTTTTAGATTAATATGCGGCAAATCACTCGGAGATGTTGGTTGAAAGGTGAAGAAAAAAAAAAATATGAAGGTGCTAGATTACAGTTATGCTTCTTCATGGGCCATACAGTAACTTAAGCATCAATCAGCTGTTGATATGTAACTAAAATGACACTCTTAGGTATCGTGTCCGAGAAATTTCGCGCAGTGGATCCCTGTCTGTCGGGATGATGGTTTCCCGCACCCATGTTGCGGTTATCTTTTAGTAGTATTTGATAATATTCGTGTGGAAAATATATGAATGCACATTTATACATAGTATGAAAAATTCTAGGGGTTTAGCTGGAAGTAGTTTAAAAAGAATTTTGGCTTTGGGTGCCATTGGTGAGGGTGAAAAATCCTCCTTCTTGAAATATTTTTTTGTATTATTATGTGGCAGCTCCCGGGCAGTTTAAGAGAGGGGTTAGCCTCTGATCTTCAGTTTACAAGACTGATGCTTTAATAAGCTACTTAAACACCAGTTTAATATTTTGTTTTCTGCTAGCGCAATTAGTGGTAATAGTATGATGAATAATAAGAAGTAGAGAATTGATGAGATTTGTCCGATTGTGATGAATGGTTCTTCTACTGGTTGTCCTCCAATTCATGTTAGGATGATTGTATTTGCTACAATTGATCAAAATATTAGTTGTGTAATTGGACGAAATGTTATTGTACGTTGTTTTGATGTGTGGAGAATTGGGACGAAGAAGAGGATTAGGATTGAGAGAAGGAGGGCCATAACTCCGCCTAGTTTGTTTGGAATTGATCGAAGGATGGCATAGGCAAATAGAAAGTATCACTCTGGTTTAATATGTGGTGGGGTTATTAATGGGTTGGCTGGGGTGAAGTTTTCTGGGTCGCCTAGAATGTTTGGGAAAAATATAGATATGATGGCTAGTAGTGAAAGTATAATTATGAAGCCTAAGGCGTCCTTGTATGAGAAGTATGGGTGGAATGGAATTTTGTCAGTGTCTGAGTTTAGGCCTGTTGGATTATTTGATCCTGTTTCATGGAGAAAAATAAGGTGTAGGATGCTTATGCCAATGATGAGAAATGGTAAGATGAAGTGGAATGAAAAGAATCGGGTGAGTGTGGCTTTGTCTACTGAAAAGCCTCCTCAGATTCATTGTACTAATATATCGCCAACGTATGGTATGGCAGATAGGAGGTTTGTAATTACTGTAGCGCCTCAAAATGATATTTGTCCTCATGGGAGGACGTAGCCTACGAATGCTGTGGCTATTACTAGAAATAGTAGTAAAACTCCAATATTTCAGGTTTCTTTGTATAAGTAAGATCCGTAGTAGATTCCTCGTCCGATATGTATGTAGATACAGATAAAGAATATTGATGCTCCGTTGGCATGAATATTACGTATTAGTCAGCCATAGTTTACGTCTCGGCAGATGTGAGCGACGGATGAGAATGCGGAGGTTGTGTCAGCTGTGTAATGTATAGCTAAAAATAGTCCTGTAATGATTTGTGAAATAAGGCAGATTCCTAGGAGGGAGCCGAAGTTTCAAAGTGATGAAATATTTGATGGTGATGGAAGATCAATAAATGAATTATTAATGATTTTAAAGATTGGATGGGTTTTTCGTGTGTTGATCATTAGTTTTTATAGTTGAAGTACAACAGTGGTTTTTCAGATCATTGGTCTTGGTTAAAGTCCTAGTAAAAATTATGGCATATATGACTTTTGTTGGAATGTTTAGTCTTGTGTTTGGATTAGTGGCTGTTGCATCTAATCCATCTCCTTTTTTTGGTGCGTTTGGATTGGTTGTGGCTTCTGCTGGGGCTTGTTTAGCTTTAGTTATAGTTGGACTATCTTTTTTGTCGTTGGTGTTATTTTTGATTTATTTAGGTGGGATGTTAGTTGTTTTTTCTTATTCTGCGGCAATGGCAGCGGAACCTTATCCAGAGGCATGAGGGGCTTGGACTGTTATTTTTTATGTGTTAGGGTATATTTGTGTGTTAGTATTTGGCTATTTGTTAGTTGATTCTAATGATGTAGTTAGTCTTTCAGAGTTTTGTTTGGTTCGAAGTGATTGAGCAGGTGTTTCTGGATTATATTCTTTTGGAGGATGATTATTATTGATTTCCGGTTGAGTATTATTATTGACTTTGTTTGTTGTGATAGAGTTAGTTCGTTGAGGTACGTTTCGGGCTGTGAGTGCTGTTAGATTGATATGGCAATTAGTAGAGTAAATAGGAATATCGTAAGGTATGTTTTTATTAATCCCTGTTGAAAGTTTATAATAATTTTGATAGGAGGCAGCTGTTGGGCTGTTAATCCTTTAGGTCCAGTGCGTTCCAATCAAGTTTGGTCAATTAGATTTGTTGCGATGTTTTGTCCGACGATTAAAATTATTTTTGGGTTGGTTCGATGAATAACTATTGGGAAGAATCCTAATGATGTTGTGAATAGGTGTGTTTTGTTTATTGGTTTGTTTGATGATATTAGAATGTCTACGGCAATTATTAGCCCCAGAACTGTAATTAATATGGCTGCTAGTTTAGATGATATTGGTATTGTTATTGTTTGTGTTTTTGGGCTAATGGTAGTTGCTGTAATTAAGAATCCAGCAAGGATGCTGCCTCATGCCAGACGTTTAATTGGTTTTATTATTGTGCTTTCATTAATTGGTTGAATTGGCAGTATTCGTGTATACCCTGAAAGTGAAAAGGTGATGATTCGAAGGCTATAGATTGATGTGAATATTGTTGCAATTATGGTGATCATAAGGGCTCATGTGTTTGTGTTAGATGTGTTTATGGCTTCAATAATTGCGTCTTTTGAGAAGAATCCAGCTAGAAATGGTATACCTATTAGTGCTAGGCTTCCAATAGTGATGCAGGTTGATGTTGTTGGTAGTGTAATTATGGTAGCGCCTATTTTTCGAATATCTTGTTCATCTGTTATGGCGTGGATAATTGAACCTGAGCATAGGAATAGTATTGCTTTGAAGAAAGCGTGTGTACAGATGTGGAGAAATGCTAGTTGTGGTTGATTTAATCCTAGTGTGACTATTATTAGGCCTAATTGGCTTGATGTCGAAAATGCTACGATTTTTTTGATATCATTTTGTGTTAGGGCACATGTCGCTGTGAAGAGAGTTGTTAATGCCCCTAAGCATAGGCATGTAGTTAGTGCAGTTTTGTTATGTTCTATTATTGGGTGAAGTCGGATTAATAAGAAGATGCCGGCTACTACTATTGTGCTTGAGTGTAGTAGGGCTGAAACTGGTGTTGGACCTTCTATGGCTGCAGGTAGTCATGGGTGAAGTCCGAATTGGGCAGATTTTCCTGTCGCAGCGAGGATTAAGCCTATTAGTGGAAGTGTTGTATTTGTGTTAGTTAAGAACATTTGTTGAAATTCTCATGAGTTTGAATTTATTGCAAATCATGTTATCGCTATAATAAATCCGATATCTCCGATTCGGTTGTATGCAATGGCTTGTATGGCTGCTGAATTTGCATCTATTCGGGCGTGCCATCAGCCAATTAGGAGAAAAGATATGATTCCAACTCCCTCTCATCCAATAAAGAGTTGGAATAGATTATTAGCGGTAACTAGTGTTATTATGGCAATTAAAAATATGAGTAAGTACTTTAAGAATTTTTTTAATTGTGGGTCTTTTTCTATGTAGGAGGTGGCAAATTCTAAGATGGATCATGTTACAAAAAGAGCAACAGGGGTGAAGATCGTTGAGTATTGATCGAATTTAAAGCTAAGATTAATATCGAAGGTGTTGGTATTAATGAGGTTTCAGCTAAGAATGATTGTTTCTGTTCCCATGTTTAGAAAGATAAATATTGGGATGATATTAATAAAGAATGCTAGTTTTACGGCTTTTGTTACAGAGTGTGTATGGAGTTTGTTTATTTGTTTTATTATTGGTAATAATAGAGTAATTAGTGAAAGAATTATTATAGAGTTAAAAGTTATTAGTAGGTTCATAACTTTTACATGGATTTGCACCAAGAATCATGGTTCCTAAGACCAATGGATAACTACTATCCTTTAAAAGTAAGAGAGCTGAGGAATTAAACCTCAGATGTAAGTAGTTAGCAGTTCTTATTAAGTCTTTTTCTCTTGGTAAATAAGAAGTTATTGGCTTCTGTCTTTAGAATCACAATCTAATGTTTTTTTAAACTATATTTACATGAGTATCAGCCTCAGATTAGGGTTGGATTTAATATTAGTAGGAGTAATGGTATGATGTGAAGTGTTATTAGGAGGTGCTCACGAGTATATGTTGGTTCCGTTTGACTTAGGTGAGTTTGTGTTGGTCCATGTTGTGTAATTAAAAATATGTTTAGTGTGTATAATGCCGTAATAAGTACGCCTGTTCCTGTAATAATAATAGTGAGATTGGATCAGTTAAATAAGGCTGATATGATTGTTAGCTCTCCTAGTAAATTGGTTGATGGTGGGAGGGCCATGTTGCTGAGGTTTGCTAGTAATCATCATGTTGTTATGAGTGGTAAAATTGGTTGTATACCTCGAGCTAGGAGTAGGACTCGGCTATGTGTTCGTTCATAATTTGTGTTTGCTAAGCAGAACAGTATGGATGAGGTTAGTCCGTGTGCAATCATTAGTGCGATTGCGCCAGAAAAGCTTCATGTTGTTTGGATTAGTCCAGCAGAAATTACTAGGCCTATATGGCTTACTGATGAATATGCGATTAGAGATTTTAAGTCGGTTTGTCGTAGGCAGATAGAACTTGTTATAGCTACTCCCCATAGGCTTAAAATAATAAAAGGATAGATTGATTTTTCAGTAAATGGGGTTAATATACATGAAATTCGTATAATTCCGTAGCCCCCCAATTTTAGTAAGACTGCAGCTAGGATTATTGATCCAGCAATTGGAGCCTCTACATGAGCTTTTGGGAGTCAAAGGTGAAAGCCGTATAGAGGTATTTTTACTATGAATGCTAGTAGGCATGCAAATCATCAGATTTGGTTTGTGGCCATATTTGGGTTGATTTGTAGAGCAAATAAAGTGTTAGTTAGTGATAGTGTGGCTATTTCATTTTGTAATGATAGGATAGCAATTAGAAGTGGGAGTGATCCCATGAGTGTATAAAAGAGGAAGTAGGTGCCTGCGTTTAGACGTTCTGTTTGATTTCCTCATCGTGTAATAATAATTAGGGTTGGGATAAGCGTTGTTTCAAATGCAATGTAGAATAATATTAATTCTGTTGCAGAAAATGCTATGATTAGAGCAATTTGTAAAAAGATGAATATCGAGATATAGGTTCGCTGACGGGTTATGGTATTATTGTTTACATGTTTTTGGCTGGCTAATAATATTAGTGGGGTTAATCAGCAGGTTAAGATTGTAAGTGGTGCTGATAATTGATCAATTGAAGTATATTTGTTTATGAATTGCATAGTTTCTGATGGGTGAAAAAATAATATTAGGCTAAGTGAGGCGATTAATAAACTGTGTGTTATTAATACTGTTCATAATCATTTTGGTTTGGTTAATCATGTTATTGGGATTAATATAATGGTTGGGATCAAAATTTTTAGCATTGTAACAAGTTTAGGTTTTGTATTGTATCTGTGCCATGTGTTCGAATAGTTGCTACTAGAATTGCAAGACCTGTTCCGGCCTCACAGGCTGAGAAAGTTAGGAGTACTATTGGTGCAAGTGTGCATAATGTTGATTCAGTTTGAATTGATCAGAATGACATGGTGATAAATAGTGATAGTATTATTCCTTCAAGACAAATTAGGGCGGATAGAAGGTGAGCTCGATGTAAAATTATTCCTGTTATTCCAAGTATAAAGGCTGAATAGAGGCTGTATGTTGTTATTGTCATAAAGAAGTTGTGAAGCATATCACAATTTATTAAGTCGAAATTAATTGTCTTTTTTAGACTAACTTCTTATTCTGCTCACTCGAGTCCACCCTGAAGTCATTCATAGATTAGGCCGAGTGTAAGTAGTAAGAGAATAATTATTGCTAAGAAGACAGAGGTTGATGGAGTATTTAATTGACTAGCTCATGGAGTTGGTAGGAGTAGTGCAATTTCTAGATCAAATAAAAGAAATAGAATAGCGGCTAGGAAAAATCGTATTGAAAATGGTAGTCGAGCTGACCCTAGTGGGTCAAAGCCACATTCGTATGGTGAGAGTTTTTCTGTATCTTGATTTATAATAGGGAGTCAGAATGCTATGAGTGTTAGAATAATAATGAGTGCGGTTGTCATGTAAATAGTGATTATTGTCATGTACTTCTCCTTAGATTAAAGCTAAGATTTAATGGTTGGAAGCCATTGGTATTGTGTATACTAGAGAAGTATGATCCTCATCAGTAAATTGACACATATAGGAATAGTCAAACTACGTCTACAAAGTGTCAGTATCATGCTGCAGCTTCAAATCCAAAGTGATGTTGTGATGTAAAGTGAAATATAATTTGTCGGATTAGACAGATTATTAGGAAGGTTGATCCAATAATTACGTGTAGGCCATGGAAGCCCGTAGCTACAAAGAATGTTGATCCGTAGATACCGTCGGAGATGGTAAAAGTAGCTTCATAGTATTCTGTGGCTTGTAATAGGGTGAAGTATAGGCCGAGTAAAATTGTTAGAGAGAGGGATTGGATAGCTTCTTTTCGATTACCTAATATAATGCTATGATGAGTTCATGTCACTGTTACGCCTGAGGCAAGAAGAACAGCTGTGTTTAATAGAGGAACTTCAAATGGGTCTAGTGGTAGGATTCCTGTTGGTGGTCAGTATTCACCTAGTTCGATTGTTGGTGCAAGGCTTGCACGATAAAATGCTCAAAAAAATCCGAGGAAAAAAAAGATTTCAGATGTAATGAATAGGATTATCCCGTATCGGAGGCCCTTTTGGACTGGTTGTGTATGATGTCCTTGAAATGTGCTTTCTCGGGTGATATCTCGTCATCATTGGTATATTGTTAATAGTAAAATAAGTAGGCCAGCGGATAAGATTTTTATAGAGTTGAAATGAAATCATATTGCTAGGCCTGAAGTCAATATTAATGCGGCAATGGCCCCAGTGAGGGGTCATGGGCTTGGATCAACTATGTGGAAGGCGTGGGATTGATGTGCCATTAGATGTTTTCTTGTAGATATAAGGTTAATAATAGAACAAATACGTATGCTTGAATTATTGCGACTGCTAGTTCTAGAATTGTAAGTAGAAGAAGAATAGAAGTTGTGAGGAGTGAAATAACTGGTATTAATGGTATTAAGAGTAGGGATGCTAATGAGATTAGTTGAATAAGTAGATGGCCGGCGGTGAGGTTTGCTGTAAGTCGAACGCCTAGGGCTAGTGGGCGAATAAATAAGCTAATTGTTTCGATTAAAATTAGAGGTGGAATCAGGAGTGTTGGTGTTCCTTCAGGAAGAAGATGGCCGAGAGATGTTGTTATTTGATGACGTATTCCTAGGATAACTGTAGCTAATCATATTGGGACTGCTAGAGCCATATTTATTGATAGTTGGGTAGTTGGTGTGAATGTGTGTGGTAAAAGACCAAGAAGGTTTGTAACAATAATTAGTGTTATTAGGGAAGTTAATAAAAGTGCTCATTTTTGACCTTTTATGTTTATGGTGGATATTAGTTGTTTCGTAAGGTTAAATAAGAATCATGATTGAAGGGTTGTTAGGCGATTTGTTGTTCATTTTTCTGATTGTGTTGTGATTAAAATTCATGGTATAGTTATTGATAATAAGATTAAAGGAATATATAGTAGTGTTGGGCTCATAAATTGGTCAAATAGTGTTAGTGTCATGGTCATGTTCATGGGGATGGAAATTTAGTTTTAGTTTTTGTTAAAATGTTATTAATTGGTTGATGTTTTATTGTTTTTACTATAATAATTATAGTGAGAATTGCTCAGGAAAGTAGGAAGATTAAGAATCAAGGAGATGGGTTTAATTGTGGCATGCCATTAAGGGTGGTTGGTAGTCACCGGTGCTAGCTTAAAAGGCTAGTGCTATGTCCATGTTAGCTTCTTAATGATAGTTCTGCTAGTGAAGTTCAGGTAAGGAATTCAAAATATGGTACAGATTCTATGACAATTGGTATAAAGCTGTGGTTAGCTCCACAAATTTCAGAGCATTGTCCATAATAAATACCAGGACGTGAGGTAATAAGTGTAGTTTGGTTTAGCCGTCCCGGGATGGCATCTGTTTTTACGCCAAGAGATGGGATAGCTCATGAGTGAAGTACATCTTCTGCTGAAACTATGATTCGGATTGGTAATTCTATTGGAATAACCATGCGGTTGTCTACTTCTAGTAGACGGAATTCTCCTGGGGTAAGATAGTTAGAGGGGGTTATGTATGAGTTAAATGATAATATATTGAAATCAGTGAATTCGTATGTTCAGTATCATTGATGTCCAATTGCTTTTACTGTTATATTTGGAGTGCTAATTTCGTCTATGAGATATAGGATTCGTAATGATGGCAGTGCGATTGCAATTATAATAATTGCTGGTAGGACTGTTCAGATTATTTCTACTTCTTGAGCATCTATTGTATTAGTATTAGTAAGTTTTGTTGTTATTATGATTGTAATTGTATATAGGACCAGTGTACTAATTAGAAACACAATTATTAATGTGTGGTCATGAAAGTTAAGTAGTTCTTCTATAACTGGTGATGCTGCGTCTTGGAAACCTAGTTGTGATGGTTGTGCCATAAAGATGTACGTGGGTTTAACTCGTGATTTTATCTTGACAAGATAGTGTAAATGCTTTACTAACATCTTATAAAAAGGAAGCATGGTGGTTATGTAATTAGCTTGAAACTAGTTGATGTGGGTTCAATTCCTACCCTTTTTGTACCTGTACAAATGCTGGTTCTTCATATGTATGGTATGGTGGAGGACAGCCGTGTAGTCATTCTACATTTGTTATTGTTAATTCTGTATTTAGGACCTCTCGTTTAGCTGAGAAAGCTTCTCAGATAATGAATATTATTATGATGACGGCAACTAATGAGATTAGGGATCCAATGGATGAAATTGAATTTCATAGTGTGTATGCATCAGGGTAATCTGAGTATCGTCGTGGTATTCCTGCAAGGCCTAGGAAGTGTTGAGGGAAGAAGGTTATGTTTACTCCAGCAAATATTACGCCGAAATGGATTTTTGTTCATGTATTATGCAGGGTATAACCAGAAAATAATGGGAATCAGTGGATAAAGCCGCCTATAATTGCGAATACTGCACCTATAGATAAGACATAGTGGAAGTGAGCTACAACGTAGTATGTGTCATGTAAAACAATGTCTAGGGATGAGTTGGCTAGGACAATTCCAGTTAGTCCGCCAACAGTAAATAGGAAGATGAAGCCCAGTGATCAAAGTATAGCTGCGTCTCATTTGATTGCTCCGCCGTGGAGGGTTGCTAATCAGCTAAACACTTTTACTCCAGTGGGGATGGCGATAATTATTGTTGCTGATGTAAAGTATGCTCGAGTGTCAACATTTATTCCAACTGTGAATATATGGTGAGCTCAGACAATAAATCCTAGGAGTCCGATGGATATTATAGCTCAAACTATTCCCATATAACCAAATGGTTCCTTTTTACCAGAGTAGTAAGTTACGATGTGCGAAATTATGCCAAATCCTGGAAGAATCAAGATGTAAACTTCAGGGTGACCAAAAAATCAAAATAGGTGTTGGTAAAGGATTGGATCTCCGCCGCCAGCTGGGTCAAAGAATGTAGTATTTAAGTTACGGTCTGTAAGAAGTATTGTAATTCCAGCTGCTAGAACTGGCAGGGAAAGTAACAGTAAGACTGCTGTTACTAATACTGATCAAACAAATAATGGAGTTTGATATTGCGATATAGCAGGAGGTTTTATATTAATAATAGTGGTGATAAAATTAATTGCTCCAAGAATTGATGATACCCCTGCTAAGTGAAGTGAAAAAATAGTGAGGTCAACTGATGCACCTGCATGGGCTAAGTTTCCAGCAAGTGGAGGATAGACTGTCCATCCAGTGCCAGCTCCTGCTTCTACTCCAGATGAGGCTAATAGGAGTAGGAATGATGGGGGGAGGAGTCAGAAGCTTATGTTATTTATTCGAGGAAATGCTATGTCCGGAGCACCAATCATTAGGGGTACTAATCAATTTCCAAAGCCGCCGATTATAATTGGTATAACTATAAAGAAAATTATTACAAATGCATGGGCAGTTACGATAACATTGTAGATTTGATCATTGCCTAAGAGAGTTCCAGGTTGGCTTAATTCTGCTCGAATTAGTAAGCTAAGTGCAGTTCCTACTATTCCTGCTCAAGCACCAAAGATTAAATAAAGGGTGCCGATGTCTTTGTGGTTTGTTGAAAAAAATCAGCGAGTTAATGCCACAGGTAGAATGGCTGAGTAAGCGGCGGATTGTAGTCCCGACAACAGAGGATAAAAGCCTCTTTCCACCAGCCCCGTAGTGTATTTCATATAAGATTGCAAATCTTAAGAAACAGAATAAATTCTGTCCGGGCTTTCTCCCGCCTTTTTTTTTGACGGCGGGAGAAAGTAGACTGAAGCTCTCTGGGATGAGCGTTTAGCTGTTAATTAAAAGGTCGTGGGATAAAAGCCCATCAGTCTAAAAGGCTTTAGCTTAAATAAAGCGTCTGGGTTGCATTCAGAAGATGTTAGGTATAGTCTTGCAGGCCTTATCAGGGACTAGGAGGGTTTAGCTCCTACTTAGGGCTTTGAAGGTCCTTGGTCTGTATATCCTAAGTCGCTAAAGTAGTAGTATGCTAGGTGTAATTGGTAGGAGTAGGATTGCTATAATAGTTATTAATGAGTAGATGGTTGATGTTTGGTTAGATTTACGTCGTCAGGTGATTGTAGCATTTGATGTGTTTGGGGAGTTTGTTAATACCATTGTATAGGTTAATCGTAGATAAAAAAATAGGCTGAGTAGTGATGATAAAGCTAAGATTGTTGCTGTGGTCACGGTGTTATGTTTGGTTAGTTCTTGTAGAATTAATCATTTTGGCATGAATCCTGAGGTTGGAGGTAGTCCGCCGAGGGATAGTAGTGTTATGGATGAAATGGCTATTATTGTTGGTGTATTAGATCATGATAGGTATAGTAGATTAATTGATGTTGTTTTTAAGTATTTTATTGTTAAGAATATTGATGATGTTATGATTAGGTAAACTATAAAATTTAGTATTATTAGATTTGGACAGGTTGTTGCTATAGTTATTATTCAACCTAGATGGGCAATTGATGAATAGGCTATGATTTTTCGCAATTGGGTCTGGTTTAGGCCACCTCATCCGCCGATAATTGTAGATATAATTGCTATAGGTGTTAGTAGATATGGGTTTAGTGTATTGTGAATTATAAAAATTATTGTTATTGGTGCAATTTTTTGTCATGTTGATAAAATAAGTCCTGTAGTTAAGTCAACTCCTTGTAGGACTTCTGGTAATCAGAAGTGTATGGGAGCTAACCCAATTTTTATTATTAGGGCGATGGTGGTTATGTTAGCTTGTATTGGTAGTAGTTCTTTTATTTCTCATTGGCCTGTTAGTCATGCATTTGTTGTTGCTGAAAATAGGATAAGTGCTGAGGCTACTGCTTGTGTAAGGAAGTATTTTATTGTGGCTTCTGTTGATCGTGGGTGGAGTTGTTGGTTTATAAGTGGAATAATTGCTAGAGTATTAATTTCTAATCCTATTCATACTAATAGTCAATGAGAGCCAGATATAACTATAATGGTTCCTGTGGCAAGGCTGGATAGTATGATAGAAAGGGCATATGGGTTCATTAGCAAGGGATTGGTTTTAACTATCATTTTCGGGGTATGGGCCCGAAAGCTTTTTTAGCTGACCTTACTAGAATGTGGTGTATTGGTAGCACGGAGATTTTTGATTTCTTATGTATAGGTTCAAGTCCTATTTTTCTAAGGATATGAGGGGGTTTAAACCCCTATTGTTCACTCTATCAAAGTGACCCTTTTCTCGGGCACATAGCCTATAGTTGTGGTGGGATTCCTGAAAAAGAGATTGGTATGGAAATATAAAGTAGTGTAGTAGATAGTACAATTGGTAGGAAGTTTTTTCATACTAGGTGTATTAGTTGATCGTATCGAAATCGTGGGTATGATGCGCGAACTCATAAAAATAGTATTGATAATAGTATTGCTTTAATTATTAGGTTTATTGTAGTTGTTTCTGGGTCTGTAAAGTTTTGGGTTGGTGATAAAAAGATAATTGTTGATAGGGTGTTTATTATTAAAATGTTTGAGTATTCTGCTAGGAAAAATAGTGCGAATGGGCCTCCTGCATATTCTACGTTAAAGCCAGATACAATTTCTGATTCTCCTTCTGTTAGGTCGAATGGAGCTCGGTTGGTTTCTGCTAAAGTAGAGATAAATCATATTGCTGCTAGTGGCCATGTTGGGAGGAGCAATCAGATTGTTTCTTGGGTATACATGTAGTTGTATAGAGTGAAGTTTCCTGAAAGTAGGATCGTTGAAAGTAGAATTAGTCCTAGTGTAACTTCGTAGGAGATTGTTTGTGCGACTGCACGAAGTGCGCCGATTAATGCATATTTTGAGTTGGAGGCTCATCCTGAGCCTAAAATTGAATAGACTGCTAGGCTTGATAGGGATAGGACAAAAAGTAGTCCTAAATTCATGTCTAGAATAGGTGATGGTATTGGTATAGGGGATCATAGTGTTATGGCTAGTGTTAGGGCTAGTATGGGTGTTACAATAAATATTATTTGTGATGATGTTGAAGGTCGTACTGGTTCTTTAATAAATAATTTTAATCCGTCTGCAATTGGTTGTAGTAAGCCTGTTGGCCCTACAATGTTTGGGCCTTTTCGAAGTTGTATGTAGCCTAGAATTTTTCGTTCAACTAGTGTGAGGAAGGCTACTGCTAATAGGATTGGAATGATCAGTATTAGTGGATTAATAATTGTTAATAACATAACTGGAGAGAGGATTTGAACCTCTGATCAAAAGATCTTAGGTCTTTTGCAATTACCAGGCTCTGCCACTCAAGCAGCCTCTTATTTTGAGGTATGTTTTATTTATTATTTAGTTTATTTCATTAGTTTCATGATGGCATGCATGTTGCATTGGCCATGTTTTTTCGGTCCTTTCGTACTAGAAAAAATTATGTAACAGATAGAAACTGACCTGGATTGCTCCGGTCTGAACTCAGATCACGTAGGATTTTAATTGTTGAACAAACAAACCTTTGACAGCGGTTGCACTGTCAGGTTATCCTGATCCAACATCGAGGTCGTAAGCCCTCTTGTCGATATGGGCTCTTGAAGAGGATTGCGCTGTTATCCCTAGGGTAACTTGGTTCGTTGGTCAAAGTTATTGGGTCAATTATGTCAGTTTTCTGAAGTTTTGGATTGTTTCCTGATGTATCATCTCGGAGGATATGTATTCTCCGTGGTCGCCCCAACCAAAAACAGTATAAAATTAGTGTATTAAATTAATAAATTTATTACAATTTTTAGTAAGTTTTAAGCTCCATAGGGTCTTCTCGTCTTGTTGTTGAATCACAGCTTTTGTACTGTGAGATCAATTTCATTGAGTGGACAAAGGAGACAGTTAAACCTTCGTTTTGCCGTTCATACTAGTCTTTATTTAGAAGACAAGTGATTATGCTACCTTTGCACGGTCAAAATACCGCGGCCGTTAAATTTATCACTGGGCAGGCAGTACCTCTAATACTGGTTTTGCTAGAGGCGATGTTTTTGGTAAACAGGCGAGGTTTATGTTTGCCGAATTCCTTCTTTGTCTTTTTATCTTTCTTATTGCGATCCTGTGTGGGGTTAACGAGTTAATATTTAATATTTTTCTTGTTTATTGTTAGTGTTTATTTCCATTAAGTAGGGTCGGTTACTATCAGTGACTAGTTCGATCTGATTTATTGGTTCGCATAGAGAAAATCATGTTTTCTTATTACTAATTCTAGCATTAATTCAACCATTTGTATGGTTTAACTCAATGCGTATTGTGGGTTTTGGTATTTTTATTAAAATTTAGTTGTATGTGAGCTATGACGCTTTCTTGAGATGGCTGCTTTTAAGCCTACTGTGTGATATGAGTATATTATAATCATTACCCTGTTTATAGGTGTTTCCTTTTTCATAAGAGCTGTACCTCTTATGAATAACTCTTGAACTTTAATCTGTATTTTTAATATTTTGATAAGGTTTAAGGTGAAGCTTAGACTTGTTTATTGAGTAACCAGCTATCACTATATTCGCTAGGTTTGTCACCTCTATTTAAAAGTCTTCCCATTATTTTGCCACATAAATGGGTTCGCTCATATAGCTGCTCTTAAATAGCTCATTTAGTTTCGGGGGGAAAGACTGAAGGTCTTTTTGCCTTGTTTTGCTTGCTAGACCATGATGCAAAAGGTACAGGGGTTAATCCTTGCTTTTTTTTACTTTTATGGTTTATTTAAGTTCTTTTTCAGCTTTCCCTTGCGGTACTTTCTCTATTGCTTCGTGTTTAGATTTCTATCGCCAATACTATGTTGATAAATGTTTTAGATTTAGTGTTAGGAAGTTTGGTATTTGAGCTAGCTTGGTGGTTCAAAAAGTTCTGGTTTATCAGATTTTTTTCCGGTGTAAGCGGAATGTTTTTTTTAAACTACATTTTGATTCCAAGAGCACTTTCCAGTACGCTTACCATGTTACGACTTTCCTCTTCTGTTTATGCATTATGTTTTATTAAGTAAGTTGATTAAGTTGATGAGGGTGACGGGCGGTGTGTGCGCGCTCAAGGGCTGTGTTAAAAAGAACTTGATTGTTTCTTTTTACTGCCAAATCCGCCTTCTAAGAAATTTTTCATTTTCTTTTTCGTTTTTTCTTAATAAGAAAATGTAGCCCATTTCTTGCCACTCTATATGCTACACCTTGACCTGACGTTTTTAGTAGGTTTATTTTGCTCACTTGTTATCCTTCAGTAGGGTAAGCTGTAGACGGTGGTATATAGGCTGTTTGGCAAAGAGTGGTAAGGTTTAGCGTGGATTATCGATTATAGAACAGGCTCCTCTGGATAGATTTTGAGCACCGCCAAGTCCTTTGATTTTTAAGTGTTTACTCGTAGTGTTCTGGTGGAAATGTAGTTCAGTTTGTAGCTAAGCATAGTGGGGTATCTAATCCCAGTTTGTGTCTTAGCGGTCGTGATGATGAAAGGTCTTAAAATTAAGACTACTTTTGTGTAATTGGGTTTATTGCTTACTAATACGTGTGACAGTTTAGTTTGGCTTCAGTCTTATGATGTGGACTTATTCGTTATCACACTTTATGCCGTAGGTTGTCAACTTGGGTTTCTCGTATAACCGCGGCGGCTGGCACGAGATTAGCCAACCCTAATTGGCCATGTCTAGTTCGAGTTTGTGTGCTCATTTACTAATGTTTATCACTGCTGTTATACCCTTGGGGGAGTGGCATGAGCTAGATGTTATTGGCTAACTTTTGTTGTGCCTGATATCAGCTCCTAGGTTGTTTTGGGCTTTCTCACTGGTTTGCGGATGCTTGCATGTGTAATATAGGTTATAGTTGACTTTAAAGCCAGGACAAAACTTATTGTCGACGGAAATCTTAATATTTCATCTCAGCATCTTCAGTGTTGCGCTATATAATTTTAGCTACGAAGAC